ATGGGTCGTAATCCATTCCATTTAGTAGAGTTTAGTCCATGACCTTTGACTGGTTCAATAGGAGCTTTTTTTCTAACTTCCGGTCTTGCTGGGTGATTTCATGGGTATGGTTATTTAACTTTAGTCTTAGGAACTGTTTTAATTTTAATTACTATAATTCAATGGTGACGTGATGTTGTACGTGAAGCAACTTTTCAGGGGTTTCATACAACCCAAGTTTCAAAAGGGCTTCGTTGAGGTATAATTTTATTCATCGTCTCTGAGGTTTGTTTCTTCTTTGCTTTTTTTTGAGCTTATTTTCATAGAAGTTTGGCTCCTAGGCCTGAATTAGGATCTTGTTGACCTCCTACTGGAATTTTTCCACTAAGTCCATTTGAGGTTCCTTTATTGAATACTGGGGTTTTATTGGCTTCAGGAGTAACAGTTACATGAGCTCATCATAGTCTAATAGAAGGAGATCGTTCTGGTGGTCTACAGGGATTAGTTGGTACAGTTATTCTTGGTTTATATTTTACTTTCCTTCAAGGAGGAGAATATTATGAAACCTCTTTCACTATTGCTGATGGTGCTTATGGGTCTACTTTCTTTGTAGCTACAGGCTTTCACGGTTTACATGTACTTATTGGTAGAACATTTTTATTGGTGTGTTTATTTCGGGTAATGTTACAGCATTTTTCTACAGGACATCACTTTGGCTTTGAAGCAGCTGCATGATACTGGCATTTTGTAGATGTTGTTTGATTATTTTTATATCTTTCAATCTATTGATGAGGTTGTTAAGTTTAATCGTTTTTCTTAGATGACTGAGATTAGGTGCTAGACTTTTAATCTAGAAACGGCTAGTATGTAGGCCTCTAAGAAATTTGACTTAATACTTTAAATTAAAAGATCTGATTTGCATTTAGAAAATAGGTTATCAAACCTTTAGGTCATTGTTAGTGTGAAAAGTGAGAAATTTACATGCGGTTTCGGCCCGTATTTTGGGGGTGTAAGTCCTTCTTCATACTGTTAAGTTTTAAGTAAAACTAGACGAAAGCCAAAAAGAGGCATCTATTTGTTAATTAGAAGATTGTAGCTGTGAATGCTGCTCGTTTAGATCTTGTGTTACGCCGGATGAACGGGAATCATTGATGTTGATTAATATGGGATAAAAGTATCTCTGGCACTAACTACTGTATGCTGAGAACGGTTTGGGGAAGAGTTATTGGTTTAATCTTATCTGTAGTTGTTATAATGTTGGGTTGAATTTTAACTAAACGAGCTACTAGCGATCGTGAGAAAAATTCTCCCTTTGAGTGTGGTTTTGATCCTATTAAGTCTGCACGACTTCCTTTTTCTTTACGTTTTTTCTTATTAGCTATTATTTTTCTAATTTTTGATGTAGAAATTGTATTATTATTTCCAGTCTTGATCGGGCTTTCGTCTAGCTTTACTGCTGAGTTAGTCTTAGGGGCTTTTATTTTTTTAGTAATTTTAGTTGTTGGATTGTTTCATGAATGGAATGAAGGTTCATTAGATTGAGCCCAATAGAGAAAAAACTTGGAGTGAAGCAGGGCTGCTAACTTTGCTTTGGGTAATTCAATTTTATCCTTTTTCTTATGTTTTCCAGACTGCCTTTTGCTTATATATTTTTTGTTATTATAGGGTTGGGAAGTTTATTTTCAATCTCTTCTCTTCATTGGTTCGGTATTTGGGTTGGTCTTGAAATCAACTTAATTGGTTTTTTGCCAGTTTTAATTTATGAAAAGAGAATATCGGAAACTGAGTCTGCTGTGAAGTATTTTGTTGTTCAAGCTATAGGTTCAAGTCTTTTAATGTTTGGTAGGTTAAGGCTATACCATTTGTCTTTTACATGGGAAAGAGTCTCTTTAGATGGGATTTGGTCTTCTCTTTGATTTATGGTGATTAGTGCGGGTCTTTTTATAAAGTTAGGGTTATTTCCTTTTCATTTTTGACTTCCTAGAGTTATAGCCGGACTCCCTTGATTTTCATGTTTATTATTAGCTACATGGCAAAAACTGGCTCCGTTATTTTTAATTGCCTCTCTAGTCGATTGTGGTATAATTATTGTTATGGTTACTATTTTCTGCTTATGTTGTGTGGGTTCAAGTGTTGTAGGAGGTTTAGGAGGGTTAAATCAAACTCAAATACGTGGTTTAATTGCTTATTCTTCTATCGGGCATTTAGGGTGAATAACTTTCGGTATACTTCATGGGGAGTGGGTTATAAAGGTGTACTTTTTTGTTTATGTTTTTATTACCTTTTGTATGTTCGTATCTTTTTGATTTTATGACTCAGAGTGTATAAAGGAAATAAATACTTTGACAAATTCTCGTGTAATGAAATGAAATCTAAGATTAGTCTTACTCTCATTAGGGGGGTTACCTCCATTGCTTGGTTTTATTCCTAAGTTAATTGTTATTGCTAAAGGTATCTCCGGTCCCACTGGAAATTTTGTATTCTTTCTTATTTTAGGTTCTTTGATTAGTTTATCATATTATTTAGGTTTAGTATTTTCACTGGTTTTAGATGAAAAGAAAATAAATAAATTTTTTATTACAAAACAACTCAGGGATACTAATATTTTTTTAAATTTTTTATTAATTATAAATTTATTTGGGGGATTATTAATTATTATAGTTAATTTCTTAGGTAGCCTTTAATTTAAAGTATTTTAATTTAATTTATGGTAAATAATTTTTATATATTATTTATGATATGCGTTGATTGTTTTCTACAAATCATAAAGACATTGGAACTTTATATATTTTGTTTGGTATGTGATCAGGTTTAGTTGGGACAGCACTTAGTTTGCTAATTCGGGCTGAATTAGGACAGCCAGGTGCTCTTTTAGGTGATGATCAATTATATAATGTTATTGTAACTGCTCATGCTTTTGTAATAATTTTCTTCTTAGTTATGCCTATAATGATTGGAGGATTTGGTAATTGATTAGTTCCCTTAATACTAGGAGCTCCTGATATGGCTTTCCCTCGTTTAAATAATATAAGATTTTGACTTTTACCACCTGCTTTAGTTCTATTACTTTCTTCTGCTGCTGTGGAAAGAGGTGTTGGAACTGGTTGGACTGTTTACCCCCCATTGGCCGGTAATCTAGCTCACGCCGGTGGATCTGTAGATTTAGCTATTTTTTCTTTACACCTTGCTGGTGTATCTTCTATTTTAGGTGCGGTAAACTTTATTACTACTATTATTAATATACGCTGACATGGTATGCAGTTTGAACGTTTGCCTTTATTTGTGTGATCTGTTAAAATTACTGCAATTTTACTTTTATTGTCTCTTCCAGTTTTAGCTGGGGCTATTACAATACTTTTAACGGATCGGAATTTTAATACAGCTTTTTTTGATCCTGCGGGAGGAGGAGATCCTGTCTTATATCAACATCTATTTTGATTTTTTGGTCACCCTGAGGTGTACATTCTTATTCTTCCAGGTTTTGGTATAATTTCTCATATCGTGAGTCATTATTCCTCTAAAAAGGAGACTTTTGGAACCTTAGGTATGATTTATGCTATATTAGCCATTGGTGTTTTAGGGTTTATTGTATGGGCTCACCATATATTTACGGTAGGTATGGATGTAGATACTCGAGCATATTTTACTGCTGCCACTATAATTATTGCTGTTCCCACTGGAATTAAAGTTTTCAGTTGGCTCGCTACTATTCACGGGGCTAAGATTAAATATGAAACTCCTATGTTATGGGCATTAGGTTTTATTTTTTTATTTACTGTTGGTGGGCTTACCGGGATTGTTTTATCTAATTCTTCTTTAGATATTATATTACATGATACTTATTATGTAGTAGCGCACTTCCACTATGTGTTATCGATAGGAGCTGTATTTGCTTTATTTGCAGCATTTAACTATTGATTTCCATTACTTAGTGGTGTAACTCTTCACAGTCGGTGAACTAAATCTCATTTTTATATTATATTTATTGGAGTAAATGTAACATTCTTCCCTCAGCATTTTTTAGGACTTAGAGGTATACCTCGCCGATATTCGGATTATCCAGATTGTTATACTAAATGAAATGTAGTTTCTTCAATTGGATCTATAATTTCCTTTGTTGCTGTTTTATACTTCATGGTTATTGTTTGAGAAGCTTTAATTTCCCAACGTAGTGTTGTTTGAAGAACACACTTAAGTACAGGGCTTGAGTGGGATAATATTTTACCGGCTGATTTTCACAATGCATCTGAAACTGGTGCTCTTGTGGCTAGTCGGAGTTAATTACTTTATTAAAAGATATGGGTCTATGAGGACAGCTAGGATTTCAAGATGCAGCTTCTCCTTTAATGGAAGAGCTTATTTTTTTTCATGACCATGCAATAATAATTTTAGTTATAATTATTAGATTGGTAGGTTATGCTGCTATTTCATTAATAGTTAATAAATATACTTGTCGTTCTTTGGTGGAGGGTCAAGAAATTGAAACAATTTGAACTATTATTCCTGCTATTATTTTAGTTTTTTTGGCTTTACCTTCTTTACGTTTATTATACTTACTGGATGAAGTAGGGGATTGTAGTTTAACAGTAAAGAGGATTGGTCATCAGTGATATTGAAGTTATGAATATTCTGATTTTTTAGATATTGAGTTTGATTCATATATAATTCCTAGAAATGAGCTGGAACCTGGAGATTTTCGATTGTTAGAGGTAGATCATCGAGTAGTTCTTCCAACTAATACAGATATTCGAGTTCTAGTTACATCAGCTGATGTAATTCACTCATGAACTATCCCTTCCTTAGGTGTAAAAGCAGATGCTATCCCTGGTCGACTTAATCAATTAAGTTTCCATGTGAAGTATCCTGGAGTTTTTTATGGTCAATGTTCCGAGATTTGCGGAGCAAATCATTCTTTTATGCCTATTGTAGTGGAAGCGGTTCCGTTAGAAAATTTTATGGAATGAGTTGTTAATGTTTCAGAATGAGAAGTTAGTTAAAAAATAATATTAGATTGTCAGTCTAAAGTTACTAAAGATTATAGTACTTTTTAAATGCCTCAGTTATCCCCGTTAAATTGAATTTTTTTGTTTATTTTGTTTTGAAGTGCAGTACTGTCATTATCTGTTTTAATTTGATGGTCTAAAAAAGTTTATTTTCAAAGTCAGAGATTAAAGAGCTCGAATCTAAAAGAAAATAAATGAAATTGGTAAGAATGCTTGTAGATATTTTTTCTTCTTTTGATGACAACAACCAGGTTTTTATGTCTATATATGTGTTAATATGGATTTTCTCATTGGTTAGAGTTCTCCTTTTTAGTTCTTCATACTGAGTTATGTCTCCTCGTTGAAGTAATGTAATTATGGTTTTTAAGGATACGGTATCTTCTCAAATTTTCCGTTCTTTAGGGTTGAATTTAGGGGGTTTTATTAACGTAATTTCTGGTCTTTTTTTGTTCTTAATTTTTATAAATCTCAGGGGGTTAATTCCTTATGTTTTTAGTCCAACCAGCCATTTGGCAGTATCTCTTTCTTTAGGTTTACCTTTATGGCTTTCATTAATTGTTTCTGCTATTTTTTTTAACCCTAGTTCAGTTGTAGCTGGACTTCTTCCGATAGGAGCTCCTGCACCTTTAAATCCTTTTTTAGTAATTATTGAAACGGTTAGTATTTTAGTACGTCCAATCACCCTCTCAGTTCGGTTAACAGCTAATATGAGCGCTGGACATATTGTTTTAACTTTAATTGGTAATTATCTAACTGCTAGTTTCTTTATGTCTTCTATTTTCTCTATGGTTTTATTATTGGGAATTCAGGTGTTTTATACAATTTTTGAATTTGGCATTGGACTAATTCAGGCTTATATTTTTTGCTTGTTAATTACCTTATATTCTGACGAGCACCCAGCTGTATAGATAATACTTACTTTTTTTAAAAGTTTCTTTAAAATTGCAAAAGAAACTTACGTTCATTTTTGGGGTATGAGCCCAATAGCTTATTCTTAGCTTATTTTACATTTGTTGAGAAGAATTAACTCCGTAAATAGATCTACAGTCTATCGCCTATACTCAGCCATCAAACAAACACACCAGGAGATTAATCTCCTTTATCGAGTTTGCAATTCGATGTTTTAATAAACTATGGCGGGTATATTCAAGGTCTAAAAATATATATCTTATTTTAAGCTTTGAAGGCTTACAGTTTCTTTAACTTAAGACCTTACCAGAAGGGTATGTCCCTTTCTTGAGAAATCAAAATTCTCCGTGCCCTAACACCGCTTCGTAAGTATCTTTTTTAAAATATATTAATCCTTTTGCTTGGAAGGCAACTGTACTTTTCATACTCAAAAGATATTTCTAATAAATAATTTTATGCTTTTAGGATGAAAACCTAATGTGCTATGACACCATAGAAACATTTAGTGTTACTATTGTGATATAACTTTAACATGTTTCCAAATTTAATAATTCTCGCTAGGTAACCCTATGGGTTTAGTTTTAATGGAGTTTGGCTCTGGCTTAAAAATATAACGATAACTAAAAAATACACATGGTTTTTGTAGAGCTAGGCGAGGATTGGAGTTATATTAGTCTAACCATTATACGGTTTTATTTAATTGTCTTCTTAAGTATTATTTTTAACATAATGCTCTGAAAAGTCCCGCTAACACCAGTGTTTGAGGTTAATTAATAAACGTAAGTTTGCATTAGTTTAGTTATATAGGTCTGGTTAATAATGGTGCCAGCATCCGCGGTTACACCAAAAGATCAAGTTATATTTTGTAGGTTTAAAAGGTGGTTAAGTTTTTTAATTAGTTGAGTAATTTTTTATTTAAAGGTTAAATTTTAATATATAAAAGAAAATTCATAAGTGACTATAAACTGAATCCACGAAAGTTTTTAGGGAAACTGGGATTAGATACCCCACTATTACTAAACGTAAATCGATATTTTTACCAGAGTACTATGAACAATTAAAAATTTAAAACTCAAAGGGCTTGGCGGTGTTTTAGACCACTTAGGGGAACCTGTCTCGTAATCGATAATCCACGAGAGACCTAACCTTTTTTTGTATAGCAGCATGCATACCGTCGTCGTCAGTTAATTCTTAAGGATTAAGAAGTTGGCAAGTAAAATGAATAATTTTAGACATCAGATCAAGGCGCAGCCTATAAAAAGGAGAATGATGGGTTACAATTAACATTTATAACTATGGAAAACTAAATGAAATGTAGGTTTGAAGGAGGACTTAAAAGTAAAAATTAAATTATAAAAATTTTTTGAATCTGGCTCTGAAACGTGCACACATCGTCCGTCACTCTCGTTGAAAAATGAGATAAGTCGTAACATAGTAGAGGTAACGGAAGTTGTTTCTGGACGAAAAGATATAGTATAAAGTAATACATTTCATTTACACTGAAAAAATATTCTAGATTGAGTTGTCTTTAAACAAAATAAATTTATTAACTATTTATATAAATTATTTAATTATATAAAACATTTTATAATTTAGTAAAGGTGATTGAAATTTAATAGATATAATTTAGTGGTTAAGTACTGTGTAGGAATATTATCACTTATATAAAAGAAGTGATTAGACCTTGTACCTTTTGTATCATGGTTTAGCTAGAGGACATAGTTTATTATTATAAACGTCTAGAAACCTAATGATCTATTATAATTTTATGTTTTAGCAATAAAAGAGTAATTGTGGCAAAAATTTTTTTAAAAATTATAATAGAAATGAAATTTTATTCGTATTGGGTGATAGCTAGTTTCAACATAAAAGCATAGAAGTGCTTATAGCTAGATATTTTAGGTAAAAACATATATTTTTATTAAAACTTATAGTTATTTTAGATTTCGGAGGTTAAGCTCGGGAATAGATACTTTTATTTGTATACAAATTTTTTATTAGATTTAGGCTTGAAGATAGCCTTAATTTTATGATTTTGTTATAATATCATTATATTTAACTAAATAGAATTTATGTATTTTTATTTATGTTGAAGATCTTTTTAACTGGCAAAAGATATATAAATGCTAAAATGAGTATTCATTAAGATTTTACATTTAATTAGTTTTAATAATTAAACTTTAGTTACTTGTGTAATTATTGATTAAATTATATAAAGGAACTCGGCAAACATTTGCTTCGCCTGTTTATCAAAAACATGTCTCTTTGTTTTTAACATATAAAGAGTCGGGCCTGCCCAGTGAAGTTGTTTTAACGGCCGCGGTATTCTGACCGTGCGAAGGTAGCATAATAATTTGCTCCATAATTGGGGGCTGGTATGAATGGTTTGACGTGAGCGATACTGTCTCTATATAACTTTTTAGAATTTGATTTTTAGGTGAAGAAACCTAAATAGTATTAAAAGACAAGAAGACCCTATTGAGCTTTAAAAAACTAAATGGAACGGATTTTAATTATTTTATAAGGTCTATCTATTTAATATTTTGGTTGGGGCGACTAAGGAACAAATAAAGCTTCTTACATATTAAATTTTGACTAATATTGATCCAAATTTTTTTGATTAAAGAAATTAGTTACCATAGGGATAACAGCATAATTCTTTTTAAGAGTTCATATCGAAAAGAGAGTTTGTGACCTCGATGTTGGACTAGAATATCCTAAAGATGTAGCAGTCTTTAAGGGTTGGTCTGTTCGACCATTAAAATTCTACATGATCTGAGTTCAGACCGGCGTGAGCCAGGTCGGTTTCTATCTTTAATTATTTATTTAATCCTAGTACGAAAGGACCGGAGTAAAGTAAAATTTATTTGAGATGATGTAATCTAATATTATTTATAAATTTATATAAATTGTCAGATTAGCAGAATATAAATGCAATTGACTTAGGATCAATAGAAATAGGTTAAAGTCCTTTATTTGACAGTAGGTATAAAGATGGCAGAGTAAGTGCGTTAGGTTTAAGCCCTAAATACGAAGATGAAATTTCTTTTCTTTATAGTGTATTTATGTGTTGTATCATGTTTGTTTATATATATTTGTATTTTACTGGCAGTTGCTTTTTTCACTCTTATGGAGCGAAAAGTACTAAGATATATACAAATCCGTAAAGGTCCAAATAAAGTAGGAATTTCAGGTCTACCTCAGCCATTGGCTGATGCAGCAAAGCTGTTGACTAAAGAGATTGCTAAACCTACTATGGCTAATTACTCCCCTTATTTTATTGCTCCAATCTTTAGCTTTCTCTTGGCATTAATACTCTGACAGTTGTATCCTAGTTTATATTCTTTAGGTTACTTTAAGTGAGGTATCTTGTTTTTTCTGTGCGTATCTAGTTTAAATGTGTATGGGACATTATTGGCTGGTTGGGCCTCTAATTCTAAGTACGCTTTACTAGGAAGTCTGCGGGCAATTGCCCAGACTATTTCATATGAGGTTAGCATGGCTTTGATTCTATTGTTTCCTTTATTTGTGGTCGGCACATTTAGATTTATTGAGATTAAGGAGTCTCAGGGATTTGTTTGGCTAAGTTTTCTAATAGTTCCAGTGTCTTTAATTTGATTTGCAACTTGTGTTGCTGAAACTAATCGAGCTCCTTTTGACTTTGCTGAGGGAGAATCTGAATTAGTATCTGGGTTTAATATCGAATATGGATCAGCCGGTTTTGCACTTATTTTTCTTGCGGAGTATGGGAGAATTTTGGTTATAAGTTTGTTTTCTGCGCTACTGTTCTTTGGTGGAGGGTCAATGTTTATTCTCGAAGGAGATGTTGTATTTATAGTAAAAGTTTTGTTTTTTGCTTTTGCTTTTATTTGGCTCCGCGCCAGATATCCTCGTTTCCGTTATGATTTATTAATGGGTTTGACTTGAAAGAGATTTTTACCGGCCTCTTTATCTTTCTTATTAATTATTCTTGTCTTGTGTTATTTTACGCTTTATTAGCAGAATAGTAGTTTAAGTAAAATATTAGCATTGGAAGCTAAAGATTAAGTAAATTCTTATGTTCTGACATATGAGAGCTTTAATTATAATAGTTTTTACGCTGTGTAGAACTTTAATATTTCCTTTAATAAGACAGCCACTTAGGTTAGGGCTTAGTATTATGATTTCTACTTTTTTTATGTGTTCATTAGCGGCTATAATGATTTCTTCTTGGTATGGTTATATTCTGTTTTTAATCTATGTTGGTGGACTCTTAGTTATATTTGCTTATGTTGCAGCCCTTTCACCAAATATTCTTTTTGGTCGCACATCTTTTTTGATTCTATTTCTAGTTGTCTTATTTCCTTTAATTATGATTTTTTATAGATATCCGGCTGTTGATTTTTCTTTTTTTAGTTATTACAGGTCATATTCCAGTTTAAATTTTATAAAAACATTTGGTAGGGAGCTTGTTTCTCCTGATAGAGTTTCTATTTTAGTTGGTTTGGGGGTTATTTTATTGATCAACTTAGTAGTTGTAGTAAAAATTTGTTACTATCAACATGCCTCTTTACGCCCTTTTAGTCATGTTTAGGTAGTATATGCGAAGTCCTATTCGAAAAATTCATCCCGTTTTGAAGTTAGTTAATGGAGCTCTTGTAGATCTTCCTGCTCCTTCTAATTTGTCTATTTGGTGAAACTTTGGTTCACTCTTAGGCTTATGTTTAGGAATTCAAATTTTAACGGGTTTATTTTTAGCAATGCACTATACAGCTCATATTGACTTGGCTTTTAGGTCAGTTGTTCATATTAGACGTGATGTTAGATATGGGTGGCTCATCCGGGCGCTCCATGCAAATGGAGCTTCATGGTTTTTCATTTGTATGTTTCTTCACATTGGTCGTGGAATTTACTATGGATCATATATAAGTCAACATACTTGAAATATTGGAGTTGTATTACTTATTTTAACAATAGGGGCTGGATTCTTAGGTTATGTTTTACCTTGGGGTCAGATGTCTTTTTGAGGCGCAACTGTAATTACTAACTTATTATCTGCTGTTCCATATCTTGGAAAGATATTAGTAGAGTGGGTTTGAGGAGGTTTTGCGGTAGATAATGCCACTTTGACTCGGTTTTTTACACTTCATTTTTTATTACCTTTTGCCATTGCTGGCTTAGCTGTTCTTCACTTATTGTTTCTACATGAAACGGGATCTAATAATCCATTAGGCTTAAGTAGAGATGGAGAAAAAGTCCCATTTCATGCTTATTATACTTATAAAGACTTAGTTGGCTTTGTAATTATACTTTCATTTCTGTCCTTCTTAGTTATGTTTTCTCCTCAGTTGTTGTCGGATCCGGAAAATTTTATCCCTGCAAATCCACTTGTAACTCCTGTTCATATTCAGCCTGAGTGATACTTTTTGTTTGCTTATGCTATTTTACGTTCAATCCCTAATAAGTTAGGAGGAGTATTAGGTCTAGCCGGTTCAATTATAGTATTATTTTTGGTTCCTTTTACGCATCGTGGTAAATTTCGGTCTATGGCTTTTTATCCTTTAAATCAAATTTTGTTTTGAACATTTGTTGGTATTTTCTTCATTTTAACATGGATTGGTAAATGTCCTGTAGAAGCACCATATGAACAAATTGGGCAGGTTTTTACTGTATTATATTTTGTTTATTTTATTATTAATCCTTTTGTTCAATCTATGTGGGATTATATCTTAGATTATTAGGTTTTTACAAGGTTTTGATAGTATAATATTTTAACGATACTCAAATAATTCAACAATATTAATAGCTTAGGATTCAAATTAGCTTATATAAGTAAGTTAATTTTAATTTGTTTACTATTTTACTAATAGAGGGTTTTAAGTTTATATAATTATAAATATATTATTAGAAATTAGTATCGAGGAGTATTTGTCTTAGTTAGTTTATAGGCTTTATAAAGACTACTATATTAAATAGTTGCGATTAAGTATGAATTAAAGTTATACAGTTACATGTTATTTGAAACTTATTTACACTATGGTTATATTTAGGTAACATTAATGTTCGGTTTAAACTTTAGTTAGTTGAGCGCTTTGAATATATTAGTAGTATAATGTTGACTAAAATGTAATTTAGGTTAAAATATTTTAAAGTTGTTTCCCCGGGGGTAGTTTGTCTTGAAAACAAATTTTAAAGCGTTCGACTCGCTTAATAACTTATTTTTAAATTTTTATAAATTTTATAAAAACTTTATAAGTTGTTTAATAATGTTTACTATCATGTCGAAATATCTTACTGTAACTTTATAGCAATAAGAAATATATTATTCACTTTCGGCTTACAAGACCGATGCTCTAATTTAAGCTATTATTGCAAGGTATGAGAATATTTTATCTAGTGCTTATTAGGGCTTCTGGGTTTTTAATGGCCATTTTAGCTTTATCTCTTCAACATAAGCATTTGTTGAGGGTCTTGTTAAGACTAGAAGCCGCTACTATAAATCTTTTTATTATAATGTTCGTCCTTTCTAATAACATTAGTTTTAGGGGTCAAACCTCTTTAATTTTGATTACTCTAGGTGCGTGTGAGGCGAGCTTAGGTTTAGCTATTTTAGTTGCTATTATTCGATCGCAAGGTAATGATTACGTGTATAGTGTTTCTTTACAAAAATGTTAGGTGTAATTTTATTGTCATTTAGGTCTTTATTGTTTTCTATTAATAATAGTTCTTGATATCAGAAAGTTTGAACTTTAGCTCTAGGTAGTTTGATTTCCCTTTTTCACTTATTTAGTACTAACATGAATTATGACTTATTCAATTCTTATTTATGTCAGGACTCAATGTCTTCAATTTTAATTTCATTGACTTTATGAATTTCTTTAATAATGATTATCGCTAGGCAAAATAGTGTTAAGATATCGGATAATAACTTTGGTTTATTTATTATTTTCCTGTTGTTGTTAAATCTTATTCTAGTGTCTAGTTTCTGTTGTAGTAATGTTTTAATATTTTATTTTATATTTGAGGCATCTTTAATTCCTACTTTAATATTAATTTTAGGGTGGGGATACCAACCTGAACGTTTGCAGGCCGGTATGTATATAATGCTTTATACTGTGGCTGCCTCTTTACCCCTTCTTTTGGTTGTAGTATGAAGCATACAGGAACTTTCTTCTGGTGGTATGTTGACAATTAGAATAATTCGAAAAGAGATTCTTATTAGTAATTTGTCCTGGGCATGGGATTTTTTAACACTATTAATTTTTAGGGCGTTTTTAGTTAAATTACCTATATTTACAGTTCATCTATGACTTCCGAAGGCTCATGTAGAGGCTCCTGTGGCAGGCTCGATAGTGCTTGCTGCAGTTTTACTTAAATTAGGTGGATATGGTATTCTCCGTGTTCATCAATATTTTAACTTTCACTTTTCTAGTATATCAGTCTTAATTTTTGCACTTGCTGTTTGGGGAGGTGTCCTAACTAGTGTGGTTTGTTTTCGGCAAATTGATTTAAAATCTCTAATTGCTTATTCTTCTATTGGTCATATGTCGTTGATACTTGCTGGGGCTTTCTCTAATACATCTTGAGGATGATGTGGAGCTCTGGTTTTAATAATTTCTCACGGGTTCTGTTCTTCAGCCCTTTTTGCCTTAGCAAACTATACTTATGAAAAAAGTCAAACTCGAAGTTTGTTTCTCAGGAAAGGTATATTAACACTTATTCCTGCTTTGTCTCTGTGGTGGTTTATGTTTTGTGTTATAAACATAGCAGCTCCTCCAAGAATTAATTTATTAGGTGAAATTATAATTTTTCCATGTGTTATTTTTAGTTCGTCATACTATATTTTGTCTCTTGGATTTATAAGATTTTTAGCAGCTTTATATAGTATATATTTATTTACTTCTACTCAGCATGGGGGAAATCCTAAATTTATAAAACCTTTTAGTGCCTTAAAAACTACATCTTATAGATTATTTATCTTACATTGAATTCCAGGTAATTTAATAATTATTAAGTCGGAATTAGTTTATATGTGGTTATAAGTTAAGTAGTTGAATTAGTTTAATTAAAAATACCAGCTTGTGGATCTGGAGATAAGGATATATCTTATTCAACCTATGTTTATAAAGTTAAAATCTTCTTCCATTAGTTCTCTATTTTTATTGGCTTATTCTGTAATTCTATTTCCTGTAAGGATTAGTTTTTTAATTGGGGGAAAATCAATTCTATTGGATTGGACAATTATTCAAATTAGCTCTTGTAGAGTTAGGTTTATAATTATCTTAGATACAATCAGTCTAAGGTTTAGTAATGTAGTTTGTTTAATTTCTGGTTGTGTTATAATATTTTCTTCTAGGTACATATCTCATGACCCTTTTTTGAAGCGATTTACTTGATTGGTTATACTTTTTGTATTGTCAATAAATATATTGGTTTTTATTCCAAGACTCCCTGCTTTACTTCTTGGGTGAGATGGACTAGGTATCGTGTCTTTTGCTCTTGTTATTTACTATCAAAATACTAAATCTCTAGGGGCTGGTATGCTTACAGTTTTAGCGAATCGAATTGGTGATGTAATAATTCTTTTCTCAATTGGAATTATAGTTTTGCAAGGTCATTGGGTAATTTTATTGATATGAGATTTTCATTTGTCAATTTGGGTTATTGTGACTATCGTTATTGCTACTATGACAAAAAGAGCTCAAATTCCCTTTTCTAGATGACTTCCTGCTGCTATAGCTGCTCCAACTCCGGTTTCTGCGTTAGTCCACTCTTCTACTCTTGTTACAGCTGGGGTTTTTTTAGTTATCCGGTTTTATCCTTTTCTATGCTTGTCGAGTATATTCAAGCCTGTTTTATTATTTATTTCAGTTCTAACTTTGCTTATAGCAGGAATTGGGGCTAATTACGAAAATGACTTAAAAAAGGTGATTGCTTTATCTACTTTGAGGCAATTAGGAGTTATAATAATAAGGTTAGGGATAAATATACCTTATCTGGCTTTGTTTCACTTGTATACCCATGCTTTATTCAAAGCTTTATTATTCTTATGTGCAGGAACTATTATTCATAATAGTTCAAATAGCCAAGATATTCGTTCTATGGGATATATTTCCCATCAGGCCCCCCTAACTACCGCTTGTATGAATATTGCTAACCTTTCCCTGTGCGGTGCTCCATTCTTAAGGGGATTTTACTCTAAAGATTTAATTTTAGAAACTTCCTTAGCTAATCCTACAAATTTTTTGATAGTTTTACTTATTTTTCTAGCCACTGGTATGACGGCTGCTTATAGATTTCGTCTTTCTTTTAGGTCTTTGTGAGGATTTATGAAAAATAATCCATATCACTCTAAGCAAGAAGCTGATTTATATATTAATTGATCTATAACCGTTTTGACTGTGGCTGCCATTACTGCAGGGTTCTTCTTACAGACAGTTTTTTTAGACTTTAATCCATTTCCTTTTGTATTGCCAGCTTTACAAAAATCTTTAACAATATTATCTATTATAGGTGGAGTCTTTTTGGCTTATATTGTATGAAGTTCTGAATTTTCATCCAAGGTTATAAATGAAATTAAATTTTTCTTTACGACAATATGATTTTTAGCTTTAATTTCAGCACAACCTATAACAAAATTATCTATGGTTATGGGTACAAATGTAATGAAAGCTGTTGACCAAGGTTGGTTAGAAATCGTAGGAGGTCAAGGAATCAATCATGTTTCAACAAATATATCTCAGGTGATGCAAATTAATCAATTAAAGTCTTTTAATTTTTTTGTTAGTTTAATAATTATTTCTTTAGTTTTATGTATTTTCTTTTTATTTTTAGTTTAGGCTTAGATAGCTTACATTTAGAGCATAGCACTGAAGATGCTAGGGTGACGATTTACGTCTCAGAGCAAATTTTTGCTTAGGTTTTATAATTGTTAAAAATTTGTCAAAGAGGCCTAAAAACCGAAAAAAAGTTGTCCAAAAAGTCGAAAATTAGGATTTACTGCTAAATCCCATTGTAAGTGGTTTTTTACTCCTTAGTAAAATACGCAGTTAAAAAAGACCTTAATTTTACTTGTACAAATTTTCTAAATTTTTAAAAAACTATGATAAATTATGTCTAACTTTTTTTTTAATGGTAAAAATAAATATTTTCAGTTTAAATGGTTTTAACATAAAAACATTAAAAATTTTTATCTGAAGCAAAAAAAGGGGGGGGGTGTCCTCCTAGCACGAATCCCATTAGATGTAAATAAATGGGTTTTTTGACTTTTTGGAAAATAATGCTATTAAAAACCTATTTTATAATTTAAGTTATGAGCATTTATGAATTTTTATCGATGATTTAGGGATATTTATGAATTTAACAAATTTAAATGTGGGTTATACCTCGACAAACGCTCATAATAAATTATATATATATATATATATATAYATAYATATATATATATATATTATATTAAACGGAATTAAATCTTAATTATAAAAGATATAATTATAATAGCCTCGACTCGCATATGATCTTATGTTTATAGTATACATCTTTAACACATAAAAACTAAGAAATGAAGTGAAACTAGGCTCGCTCGTCACGTCTCTAAGCCAGCTGTTCTCAAAAAGCTGGCTTTTTAGTAACCAGTATTGTAACTATTC